GCTCGCGTAGCTTAAAATAAAGCATAGCACTGAAGATGCTAAGATGAGCCCTAGAAAGCTCCGCTTGCACAAAGGCTTGGTCCTGACTTTTCCATCAATTTAGCCCAATTTACACATGCAAGTCTCCGCAAACCCGTGAGAATGCCCTCAATCCCCTACCCGGGGACGAGGAGCAGGCATCAGGCACAAATTTTAGCCCAAGACGCCTTGCCATGCCACACCCCCAAGGGAAATCAGCAGTGATAAATATTAAGCCATAAGTGAAAACTTGACTTAGTTAGGGTTAAAAGGGCCGGTAAAACTCGTGCCAGCCACCGCGGTTATACGAGAGGCCCTAGTTGATGGACACGGCGTAAAGGGTGGTTAAGGTTTAATATAAATAAAGCCAAAGGACCTCTTGGCTGTCATACGCCCCTGAGTGTCCGAAGCCCACACACGAAAGTAGCTTTAATATTAGTCCACCTGACCCCACGAAAGCTGAGAAACAAACTGGGATTAGATACCCCACTATGCTCAGCCATAAACTTAGGCGTTGTTTCACAATAAACGTCCGCCAGGGTACTACGAGCATTAGCTTAAAACCCAAAGGACTTGGCGGTGCCTTAGATCCCCCTAGAGGAGCCTGTTCTAGAACCGATAACCCCCGTTAAACCTCACCACTTCTGGCCATCCCCGCCTATATACCGCCGTCGTCAGCTTACCCTGTGAAGGACTAATAGTAAGCAAAGTGAATATAATTCAAAACGTCAGGTCGAGGTGTAGCGAACGAAGTGGGAAGAAATGGGCTACATTTTCTTTAACAAGAAAATTACCAACAACACTATGAAAACTAGTGCTCGAAGGAGGATTTAGTAGTAAAAAGGAAATAGAGTGTCCTTTTGAACCCGGCTCTGAGGCGCGTACACACCGCCCGTCACTCTCCCCGCTTAATAGCGACAACAGTTACTAACATAAAAGCACAAATAAGGGGAGGCAAGTCGTAACATGGTAAGTGTACCGGAAGGTGCACTTGGATCAAATCAGGGTGTGGCTGAGATAGTTAAGCATCTCGCTTACACCGAGAAGACATCCATGCAAGTTGGATCACCCTGAGCTAAATAGCTAGCTTAATTATTACATAAATAAAAAGACAAAACCTAAAAAGACCAAACAAACCATTTTTCCACCTTAGTACGGGCGACGAAAGAGGTTCTATAAGCAATAGAAAAAGTACCGCAAGGGAAAGCTGAAAGAGTAATGAAATAAGTCATTTAAGCATAAAAAAGCAGAGACTAAACCTCGTACCTTTTGCATCATGATTTAGCAAGTATATGACAAGCAAAGAGACCTTTAGTTTGTCACCCCGAAACCAAGTGAGCTACCCCGGGACAGCCTAAAAGGGCCAACCCGTCTCTGTGGCAAAAGCGTGGGAAGAGCCCCGGGTAGAGGTGATAGACCTACCGAACTTGGTGATAGCTGGTTGCCTGTGAAATGAATAGAAGTTCAGCCTCATGCCCCCTTTAATTAAATAAGTTATATCTCATTTAGAAGTTTAAGAGAAGCATGAGAGTTAGCTGAAGGGGGTACAGCCCCTTCAACTAAGGATACAACTTTCCCAAGAGGATAAGGATTATAATTATAAAAATTTACTGCTTCAGTGGGCCTAAAAGCAGCCATCTGCATAGAAAGCGTTAAAGCTCAGGCATTATGAAATTTATTATTTCAATAAGACATCCCACTCCCTTAAATATACCAGGCCGCTCCATGACATCATGGAAGAGACTATGCTAAAATGAGTAACAAGAGATAACATTTCTCTCCAAGCATAAGTGTAAGCCAGCCCGGATAAGCCGCCGGCAATTAACGAACCCAATAAAAGAGGGCAATGTAATTAATAAAGATAGCAAGAAAACTGTACAACCCCCAATCGTTAACCCCACACTGGAATGCCCAAAGGAAAGACTAAAAGGAAGGGAAGGAACTCGGCAAACATAAGCCTCGCCTGTTTACCAAAAACATCGCCTCCTGCAAAATTCAAAGTATAGGAGGTCCAGCCTGCCCAGTGACCACAAGTTCAACGGCCGCGGTATTTTGACCGTGCAAAGGTAGCGCAATCACTTGTCTTTTAAATGAAGACCTGTATGAATGGCTAAACGAGGGCTTAGCTGTCTCCCCTTCCAAGTCAGTGAAATTGATCTGCCCGTGCAGAAGCGGACATAAAACTACAAGACGAGAAGACCCTTTGGAGCTTAAGGTTCAAGCCCAACCGCATTAAACAACTTCCTCAATAAGAATTAAACCTCAGCGGATCATGGAGCTTTACCTTTGGTTGGGGCGACCACGGAGAAAAACAAATCCTCCGAGTGGATTGGGGAAATAAACCTAAAACCAAGAAAGACATTTCTAAGGCACAGAAAATCTGACCAAATATGATCCGGCCCATGGGCCGATCAACGGACCAAGTTACCCTAGGGATAACAGCGCAATCCTCTCCCAGAGTCCATATCGACGAGGGGGTTTACGACCTCGATGTTGGATCAGGACATCCTAATGGTGCAGCCGCTATTAAGGGTTCGTTTGTTCAACGATTAAAGTCCTACGTGATCTGAGTTCAGACCGGAGCAATCCAGGTCAGTTTCTATCTGTAAATGTCACTTTTCCTAGTACGAAAGGACCGGAAAAGAGAGGCCCATGCCTTACCCCTAATTAATGAAGACAACTAAATTAAATAAATGGAGGACCTTCAATTTAGGCAAAGATAAAGCCATACTAAGGTGGCAGAGCATGGTAATTGCAAAAGGCCTAAGCCCTTTCAACCAGAGGTTCAAATCCTCTTCTTAGTTTATGCTAAACATTCTACTAATACATTTAATCAACCCTCTCGCGTATATTATTCCTGTTCTCCTAGCCGTAGCATTTCTAACACTAGGTGCACGAAAAGTCCTAGGTTATATACAATTACGAAAAGGCCCAAATATTGTTGGGCCCTATGGACTTCTTCAACCTATTGCAGATGGGGTAAAATTATTTATAAAAGAACCAATCCGCCCATCCACATCATCCCCCTTTCTCTTTCTAGCTGCCCCCATACTTGCATTTGCATTAGCTATAATATTATGAGCCCCCATTCCTATACCACACCCCGTTATAGACCTGAACCTGGGCGTCCTATTTATCTTGGCCCTCTCAAGCCTTGCCGTATACTCAATCCTCGGGTCAGGTTGAGCCTCAAATTCAAAATATGCACCAATTGGTGCACTACGGGCCGTAGCCCAAACAATTTCTCAAGAAGTAAGCTTAGGATTAATTCTTCTCTCAGTAATTATCTTCTCTGGGGGCTACACGCTACAAATATTCAACGTTACACAGGAGGGCATCTGACTTCTTATCCCAGCCTGACCACTAGCAGCGATATGATACATCTCTACACTAGCAGAAACAAACCGAGCGCCCTCTGACCAAACCGAAGGGGAATCTGAATTAGTGTCAGGATTCAATGTAGAATATGCGGGGGGGCCCTTCGCCCTCTTTTTCCTAGCCGAATATGCCAACATTTTATTAATGAATACCCTGTCAGCCGTCCTCTTTCTTGGTGCCTCATATCTTCCAACCCTCCCCGAGCTAACAACAATTAATTTAATAACCAAAGCTGCACTCCTTTCTATAATTTTCCTATGGATCCGAGCCTCATATCCCCGGTTTCGCTACGATCAATTGATACATCTGGTATGAAAAAATTTTCTACCACTAACCTTAGCCCTAGTTTTATGACATGCTGCTCTCCCAATTGCATTTGCAGGCCTCCCTCCACAACTCTAAGCAGGAACCGTGCCTGAATATCTAAGGACCACTTTGATAGAGTGGCTTATGGGGGTTAAAGTCCCCCCAGTTCCTAGAAAGAAGGGAATCGAACCCATACTCAGGAGATCAAAACTCCTAGTGCTTCCTCTACACCACTCTCTAAGATAAGGTCAGCTAATAAAGCTTTCGGGCCCATACCCCGAACATGACGGTTAAAATCCCTCCCCTATCAATGAACCCCTATGTACTAATTATTTTGTTGTCCAGCTTAGGACTGGGAACCACATTAACCTTTGCAAGCTCCCACTGATTATTAGCCTGAATAGGGCTAGAAATTAATACCCTAGCAATTATTCCCCTTATAGCCCAGCAGCATCACCCACGAGCAGTTGAAGCTACAACCAAATATTTTCTTACACAAGCAACAGCCGCAGCTATAATTTTATTTGCAGCTACAACAAATGCATGAATTATGGGAGAGTGAGATATTAATAGTTTATCTCACCCACTAGCTTCAACCTTAATTATTATAGCACTAGCACTAAAAATTGGCCTGGCCCCCGTACACTTCTGATTACCAGAAGTTCTTCAAGGCCTTAACCTAACAACAGGACTTATTTTATCAACATGACAAAAACTAGCACCATTTGCATTAATTATTCAAGTAGCCCCTATAATTAACCCCTACCTCCTCTCTTCATTAGGCCTTCTATCTGCCCTTATTGGAGGATGGGGTGGCCTAAATCAAATTCAACTACGGAAAATCCTGGCTTATTCCTCCATTGCTCACATGGGCTGAATAATAATTGTTTTACAATTTGCCCCTCAATTAACCCTCCTGGCACTAGGAACATATATTTTCATAACAGCCACAGCATTTCTCTCATTTAAAATATCGCTAGCCACAGAAATTAATACGCTTTCTTCAGCATGAGCAAAAACACCAACTCTTATAGCTACAACAGCCTTAGCCCTCCTCTCCCTAGGGGGACTCCCCCCCCTAACTGGGTTTATACCTAAGTGATTAATTTTACAAGAATTATCGAAACAAGAACTACCCCTCACCGCAACAGTTATAGCCTTAGCGGCCCTACTAAGCTTATATTTTTATTTACGCCTCTGTTATGCAATAGCCCTAACAATTTCACCTGTTACAATTAACTCCATAATACCTTGACGAAGCTCCGGCACCCAATCAACTCTTATTTTAGCCCTATTTACTGTAGTTACCCTAGGCCTTCTTCCTATCACCCCCGCCATCCTAGCATTAACTACTTAGGGGCTTAGGATAGCTTAGACCAAGAGCCTTCAAAGCTCTAAGCAGGAGTTAAAATCTCCTAGCCCATGATAAGACTTGCGGGACTTTACCCCACATATTATGAATGCAAACCAGACACTTTAATTAAGCTAAAGCCTTTCTAGATGAGAAGGCCTCGATCCTACAAACTCTTAGTTAACAGCTAAGCGCTCAAACCAGCGAGCATTCATCTACTTTCCCGCCGTCTGGGGAGCAAGGCGGGAAAGCCCCGGCAGACGGTCAATCTGCGTCTTTGGATTTGCAATCCAATATGTATGCTACACCACGGGGCTTGATAGGAAGAGGATTTAAACCTCTATCTTCGGGGCTACAACCCGCCACCTAACTTCGGCCATCCTACCTGTGGCAATCACACGCTGATTCTTCTCTACTAACCACAAAGATATTGGCACCCTTTACCTTGTATTTGGTGCCTGAGCCGGAATAGTTGGAACTGCCCTCAGCCTCCTAATTCGTGCTGAGCTAAGCCAACCCGGGTCCCTCCTTGGAGATGACCAAATTTATAATGTTATTGTTACTGCACATGCCTTTGTCATAATTTTCTTTATAGTAATACCAATTCTTATTGGTGGATTTGGTAATTGACTTATTCCATTAATAATCGGGGCACCGGACATGGCATTTCCGCGAATAAATAATATGAGCTTTTGACTTCTACCACCCTCATTCCTTCTCCTGCTAGCATCTTCAGGGGTTGAGGCTGGGGCCGGGACAGGCTGAACCGTCTATCCTCCACTAGCCGGTAATCTTGCCCACGCAGGCGCATCTGTAGACCTTACTATCTTCTCCTTGCACTTAGCAGGGGTTTCATCTATTTTAGGGGCAATTAATTTTATTACCACAACAATTAATATAAAACCCCCAGCCATCTCACAGTACCAGACTCCCCTGTTTGTGTGAGCAGTTCTTGTAACCGCCGTCCTTCTCTTACTATCTTTGCCTGTCTTAGCTGCTGGTATTACAATACTCCTGACAGATCGGAACTTAAACACCACATTTTTTGACCCGGCGGGTGGAGGAGATCCCATTCTATATCAACATTTATTTTGGTTCTTTGGCCACCCAGAAGTCTATATTTTAATTTTGCCAGGGTTCGGTATTATTTCACATGTTGTAGCCTACTACGCAGGTAAAAAAGAACCCTTCGGATATATAGGAATGGTTTGAGCTATGATGGCCATCGGCCTCCTAGGCTTCATTGTATGAGCTCACCATATGTTCACAGTTGGAATAGATGTTGATACTCGTGCATACTTTACATCTGCGACAATAATTATTGCCATCCCTACAGGCGTAAAAGTTTTTAGCTGGTTAGCTACACTTCATGGAGGCTCAATTAAATGGGAGACCCCTATATTATGAGCCCTTGGATTTATTTTTCTATTTACAGTGGGAGGACTAACTGGGATTATCCTAGCCAACTCATCCATCGACATTGTACTCCACGACACATACTACGTAGTTGCCCACTTCCATTATGTACTCTCAATGGGAGCAGTCTTTGCCATTATAGCCGGCTTTGTTCACTGATTCCCCCTATTCACAGGATACACCCTGCACAGCACTTGAACTAAAATCCATTTTGCAGTTATATTTTTAGGTGTTAACCTTACCTTCTTCCCGCAGCATTTCCTAGGCCTTGCAGGAATGCCTCGACGATACTCAGATTACCCAGACGCCTACACTCTATGAAACACAGTTTCATCAATTGGGTCAATAATTTCACTGGTAGCCGTAATTATGTTCCTATTTATTTTATGAGAAGCCTTTGCCTCTAAACGAGAGGTTTTATCCGTAGAACTCACTGCAACAAACGCTGAATGACTCCATGGATGCCCTCCACCTTACCACACATTTGAAGAGCCAGCATTTGTTCAAGTTCAATCAAATTAATCGAGGAAAGGAGGAATTGAACCCCCATGTGCTGGTTTCAAGCCAGCCGCATAACCACTCTGCCACTTCCTTTTAAGACATTAGTAAATTTGTAATTACATCACTTTGTCAAGGTGAAATTGTAGGTTGAATTCCTGCATGTCTTAAGCTTAGAGCTTAATGGCACATCCCTCACAACTAGGATTCCAAGACGCGGCATCACCCGTTATAGAAGAACTTCTTCACTTCCATGATCATGCACTAATAATTGTATTTTTAATTAGCACTCTTGTACTTTACATTATAGTCGCCATAGTCTCCACAAAACTGACTAATAAATATATTTTAGACTCGCAAGGGATTGAGATTGTGTGAACTATTCTACCGGCTGTAATTCTTGTTTTAATTGCCCTTCCCTCCCTTCGAATTTTATATCTTATAGATGAGATTAATGACCCCCACCTTACCATTAAAGCCATAGGCCACCAATGATACTGAAGCTATGAATATACTGATTACGAGGACTTAGGCTTTGACTCATACATAATTCCTACACGAAACTTAACCCCTGGTCAGTTCCGACTTCTTGAAACTGATTTCCGAATAGTTGTTCCCATAGATTCACCGATCCGCGTACTAGTCTCTGCTGAAGACGTGCTTCATTCTTGAGCTGTTCCATCCCTCGGTGTTAAAATAGACGCTGTCCCAGGCCGCCTAAACCAAACTGCCTTTATCGCCTCTCGTCCAGGGGTATTCTATGGGCAGTGCTCCGAAATTTGTGGGGCAAATCACAGCTTTATACCAATTGTTGTTGAGGCCGTTCCGCTTGAACATTTTGAATTCTGATCCTCAGCTTATCAAAACGACGCCTCACCAGGAAGCTAAATTTGGGCTACAGCGTTGGCCTTTTAAGCCAAAGATTGGTGCCTCCCAACCACCCCTGATGAAATGCCACAATTGAACCCTGCCCCCTGATTTATAATTTTATTATTTTCATGATTAATTTTCTTAATTATTATCCCTACAAAAGTTCTAAACCATATCTCTCCTAATGAGCCAACTCCACTAAATATAAAAGAGCATAAAGCCCAACCCTGAGACTGACCATGGCAATAAGCTTCTTTGCCCAATTTGCAAGCCCATCATATTTAGGAATCCCACTAATCGTCATCGCCATTGCCCTGCCCTGAGTAATATATCCCACCCCCTCAACTCGATGAATTAATAATCGTTTAATTACAATTCAAGGCTGACTAATTAACCGCTTTATTAACCAATTGATGCTGCCACTAAATGTAGGCGGACACAAGTGGGCCCTATTATTTGCCTCCTTAATAATCTTCTTAATTACAATTAATATACTTGGTCTCCTACCATATACTTTTACTCCAACAACACAGCTGTCTTTAAATATAGGATTTGCAGTTCCACTGTGACTTGCTACAGTTCTAATTGGAATACGCAACCAACCAACAGCCGCACTGGGCCACCTCTTACCTGAAGGCACCCCCGTCCCATTAATTCCTATCTTAATTATTATCGAAACAATTAGTTTATTTATTCGCCCTTTAGCCCTAGGTGTTCGACTAACAGCCAACTTAACCGCCGGACATCTATTAATTCAGTTAATTGCTACCGCTGCATTTGTTATACTTCCCATACTACCTACAGTAGCAGTTGTGACTGCCGCCGTTTTATTTCTGCTAACCCTCCTAGAAGTAGCAGTGGCCATAATTCAGGCATATGTATTTGTTCTTCTGCTAAGCTTATATCTTCAAGAAAACGTTTAATGGCCCACCAAGCACATGCGTATCATATGGTTGACCCAAGCCCATGACCACTAACTGGCGCAGTCGGAGCCCTGCTAATAACATCTGGCCTGGCAATCTGATTCCACTTTCACTCCATTACACTAATAACCCTCGGGTTAATTTTACTTCTTCTAACCATATATCAATGATGGCGAGATATTATTCGTGAGGGAACCTTCCAAGGTCATCATACTCCCCCAGTTCAAAAAGGCCTACGATACGGTATAATTCTTTTCATTACATCAGAAGTATTTTTCTTCCTGGGCTTTTTCTGAGCCTTTTATCATTCAAGCCTAGCACCAACCCCTGAACTAGGAGGATGTTGACCACCTACAGGAATTACACCCTTAGACCCCTTTGAAGTTCCTCTACTTAATACAGCCGTTCTTCTAGCATCCGGAGTAACAGTAACATGAGCACACCATAGCCTCATAGAAGGCGGGCGAAACCAAGCCATTCAATCCCTCACACTTACTATTATTTTAGGACTTTATTTCACAGCCCTGCAGGCAGTAGAATATTATGAGGCCCCCTTTACTATTGCAGATGGTGTCTACGGCTCTACATTTTTTGTAGCCACAGGTTTTCATGGCCTCCATGTAATTATTGGATCCTCCTTTTTGGCCGTCTGTCTTCTCCGCCAAATCCAATACCACTTTACATCTGAACACCACTTCGGCTTTGAAGCTGCCGCATGATACTGACACTTCGTTGACGTAGTCTGACTATTCCTTTACGTATCAATTTACTGATGAGGTTCATATCTTTCTAGTATCTAAAGTTAGTACAAGTGACTTCCAATCACCTAGTCTTGGTTAAAGCCCAAGGAAAGATAATGAATTTAGTTACCTCTATCTTAATTATTTCAATAACCTTATCATTAATTTTAGCTATTGTATCTTTCTGACTCCCACAAATAAGTCCGGACGCAGAAAAACTCTCACCATATGAATGTGGGTTTGACCCCCTTGGATCTGCCCGACTACCATTTTCAATCCGATTCTTCTTAGTTGCCATTCTCTTTCTTCTCTTCGACTTAGAAATTGCACTTCTACTTCCCCTGCCCTGAGGAGATCAACTCTTAAACCCTACCGGAACTCTTCTCTGGGCCTCAGCCGTACTAGTCCTTCTGACACTGGGCCTGGTGTATGAATGAACTCAAGGAGGTTTAGAGTGAGCAGAGTAAGGGTGTTAGTCCAAGGCAAGACCTCTGATTTCGGCTCAGAAAATTGTGGTTCAACTCCATAACTCCCTTATGACACCCGTACACTTCAGCTTTAGCTCCGCCTTTATTCTTGGACTTATAGGCCTAACATTTCACCGCACCCACCTTCTATCTGCCCTACTATGCCTGGAAGGAATAATATTATCACTATTTATTGCACTGGCCCTTTGGGCCTTACAGTTCGAAATAACAGGATTTTCAGCGGCACCAATACTTCTACTAGCATTCTCGGCCTGCGAAGCCAGCGCAGGTCTAGCACTACTTGTTGCCACAGCTCGTACTCATGGAACTGACCGCCTACAAAACCTAAATCTTCTACAATGCTAAATGTATCAATACCCACAATCATGCTGTTTCCAACAATCTGACTATCGTCACCAAAATGGTTATGACCACCTAACAACTGCCTACAGCCTCCTAATTGCCCTAATCAGTATATTACGACTATGCGAACATCTGAGACAGGCTGGTCCACCTCCAATCTCTATATAGCCACAGACCCATTATCCACCCCCCTGCTAGTTCTAACATGCTGACTTCTCCCATTAATAATTTTAGCTAGCCAGAATCATATTAACCCAGAGCCTATTAACCGCCAGCGACTTTACATTACTCTCCTGGTGTCCTTACAGGCCTTCCTAATTATAGCATTTGGTGCCACAGAAATTATTATGTTCTACATTATATTTGAAGCCACCCTCATCCCCACCTTAATTATTATTACCCGATGAGGTAATCAAGCCGAGCGTCTAAATGCAGGGACTTATTTTTTGTTTTATACCCTAGCAGGGTCATTACCACTTCTAGTGGCACTTCTACTTCTTCAACACTCTACCGGAACTCTTTCAATATTAACTCTGCAATACTCGCAACCCCTAACCCTACACTCCTGAGGCCATATATTTTGATGAGCTGGATGTTTAATTGCATTCCTTGTTAAAATGCCTCTCTATGGCGTTCACCTCTGACTGCCCAAAGCACATGTTGAGGCTCCTGTAGCAGGGTCCATAATCCTTGCCGCAGTACTTCTGAAATTAGGGGGATATGGCATGATGCGAATAATAGTTATGCTAGACCCACTCTCTAAAGAACTGGCCTACCCTTTCATTATTCTAGCTCTATGAGGTATTATTATAACAGGATCAATTTGCCTCCGACAAACAGACCTAAAATCCTTAATTGCCTATTCATCCGTTAGTCATATAGGCTTAGTAGCCGGAGGAATCTTAATTCAAACCTCATGAGGATTTACAGGTGCAATTATTTTAATAATTGCCCATGGGCTAGTATCATCCGCATTATTCTGCCTGGCCAACACCGCCTACGAGCGAACACACAGCCGAACCATGATTCTTGCCCGAGGGTTACAAATAATCTTCCCGTTGACAGCCGCCTGATGATTTATTGCCAACCTGGCTAACCTGGCACTCCCTCCTCTACCTAACCTCATAGGAGAATTAACTATTATTTCCACTTTATTTAATTGATCCCCTTGGACTATTCTCCTTACAGGAGTTGGTACTCTAATTACAGCCGGTTACTCCCTATACCTCTTCCTAATGTCCCAACGAGGCCCAACACCTCCGCACATCACTGGTCTCCCGCCATTTCATACCCGAGAACATCTACTATTAACCCTTCACCTTATCCCAGTTATTCTCTTAGTTGTAAAGCCGGAACTTATATGAGGCTGATGCTTCTAGTAAGTATAGTTTAAATAAAATATTAGATTGTGATTCTAAAGACAGGGGTTAAAATCCCCTTATTCACCGAGGAAGGCCCGAGGCGATAAGTACTGCTAATCCTTATAACCCACGGTTAAACTCCGTGGTTTCCTCGCGCTTTTAAAGGATAACAGCTCATCCATTGGTCTTAGGACCAAAAACTCTTGGTGCAAATCCAAGTAAAAGCTATGCACCCAATAACTCTAGTCCTTTCCTCCTCACTAATTCTAGTAATTGCTATTCTTATCTACCCGCTCCTAACCACTCTTGACCCTAAGCCCCAAGACCAAAAACGAGCGATTACACATGTTAAAACCGCCGTAAGCACCGCATTCCTAGTAAGCCTCCTTCCACTAATAATCTTCCTTAATCACGGGGCCGAAACAATCATCACAAAAATACAAGGAATAAACACTGCCCCCTTTGATATTAATATTAGCTTTAAGTTTGACCATTATTCCATTATTTTTACACCCATTGCCCTCTATGTAACTCGATCTATCCTTGAATTTGCATCTTGGTACATACACTCTGACCCGTTCATGAACCGATTCTTCAAGTATTTACTTTTATTTACCGTAGCCATAATTACACTTGTAACAGCAAATAACATAAGCTTTTTATTGGCCGAGAAGGAGTGGAATTATATCCTTCCTTCTTATTGGCACAAAATATGGGCGAGCAGTGCTAACACAGCAGCACTACAAGCAGTCCTATATAATCGAGTAGGTGATATTGGCTTGATCATAACCATGGCCGGACTTGCAATAAACCTTAATTCCATAGAAATTCAGCAAATTTTTTTCTTGTCAAAAAACTTTGACATAACCCTTCCTCTTCTAGGTTTAATCCTAGCCGCAACTGGAAAATCAGCACATTTGGCCTCCATCCTCGACTGCCCTCTGCCAATAGAGGGCCCCACGCCAGTCTCTGCCCTACTCCACTCCAGCACTATGGTAGTAGCTGGAATCTTTCTCCTTATCCGTCTTCATCCCATTATGGAAAACAATAATACTGCACTAACAACTTGTCTCTGCCTTGGAGCCCTTACAACCTTATTTACAGCAGCCTGCGCCCTCACCCAAAATGATATCAAAAAAATCGTTGCATTTTCTACATCAAGTCAACTTGGCCTAATAATAGTAACTATTGGTCTCAATCAACCCCAAACAGCATTTCTTCATATCTGTACACATGCCTTCTTTAAAGCTATATTATTCTTGTGCTCGGGGTCAATTATTCATAGCCTTAATGATGAACAAGACATTCGTAAAATGGGAGGCCTCCAAAACCCAATGCCATTTACCTCAACCTGCCTCACTATTGGTAGTCCAGCATTAACAGGCACTCCTTTTTCAGCAGGCTTCTTCTCAAAAGACGCTATCATTGAAGCCCTAAATACCTCTTACCTAAACGCCTGAGCCCTAATTCTTACACTTACTGCTACCTCTTTCACTGCAGTATATAGCTTCCGCGTGGTATATTTTGTTATAATGGGTACTCCCCGATTCCTGCCTCTATTACCCATTAACGAAAATAATCCCTCAGTGATTAACCCAATCAAACGGCTTGCCTGAGGAAGTATTATTGCTGGACTAGTTATTACATCAAACCTCTTACCCCTAAAAACACCTGTTATAAGCATACCCCCTACTCTTAAACTAGCTGCCCTCTTGGTCACAATTATTGGCCTACTTACAGCCCTAGAATTAACCGCTATAACAAATAAACAATTTAAAATTATTTCTACAATTCCTCTACATCACTTCTCAAATATACTAGGGTTCTTCCCCGCAATTATTCACCGATTTAATCCTAAGCTTAACTTAACCTTAGGTCAATTAATTGCCACTCAACTAGTTGATCAAACATGATTTGAAGCCACAGGCCCAAAAGGGGTATCTTCACTTCAAGTAAAGATAGCTAAGACTGTAAGTGATATGCAACAAGGTATAATTAAAACATATCTAACAATTTTCCTTTTAACTACAACTATTTCTATTCTTCTAGTTATAAGCTTAGACTGCTCGAAGAGAACCTCGACTCAACCCTCGAGTCAATTCAAGAACCACAAATAAAGTTAATAGTAATACCCATGCACAAATTACTAGCACACCTCCTCCCGACGAGTATATTATTGCCACACCACTAATATCCCCCCGCAACATAGTAAACTCCTTTAAAGTATCAACGATTACTCAAGAACCCTCATATCACTCCCCACAGAAAAAATTTATTATTAACCCCACGCCAATGAAATAAATTATAACATAACCTAATACAGAACGATCCCCCCAAGACTCCGGAAATGGCTCAGCAGCCAAAGCTGCTGAGTAGGCAAACACCACAAGCATTCCCCCTAAATAAATTAAAAAAAGAACCAAGGATAAAAAAGATCCCCCATGGCTAATTAATACGCCACACCCGACCCCAGCCGCTACTACTAATCCTAAGGCAGCAAAATAAGGCGCCGGATTAGAGGCTACAGCAACCAACCCAACAATTAAGGCTATTAACAGTAAAGACGCTATATAAGTCATAATTTTTACCCGGATTTTAACCGGGACTAGTGACTTGAAGAACCACCGTTGTTATTCAACTATAAAAACCCTTTAATGGCAAGCCTACGAAAAACACACCCTTTAATTAAAATCGCTAATGATGCACTAGTTGATCTCCCAGCTCCTTCCAACATTTCAGTATGATGAAATTTTGGTTCACTATTAGGATTGTGCCTAATTACCCAAATCTTAACAGGACTATTTCTAGCTATACATTATACATCTGATATTACCACAGCCTTCTCATCCGTAGCTCACATCTGCCGTGATGTAAATTATGGATGACTTATCCGTAACATTCATGCCAACGGCGCATCATTTTTCTTTATTTGTATTTATATCCACATCGCCCGAGGACTATATTATGGATCTTACCTTTATAAAGAAACTTGAAATATTGTAGTAGTACTCCTTCTACTTGTTATGATAACAGCATTTGTTGGCTATGTCCTCCCGTGAGGACAAATATCCTTTTGAGGGGCCACAGTAATTACCAATCTCCTATCAGCAGTCCCCTATGTAGGGAATGCCCTAGTCCAGTGAATTTGAGGTGGGTTCTCGGTGGATAATGCTACACTAACCCGATTCTTTGCCTTTCACTTTCTTCTACCCTTTATTATTGCTGCGGCCACTATTCTTCACCTACTTTTCCTCCACGAAACAGGCTCAAACAACCCCATAGGGCTGAATTGAGACGCAGATAAAGTGTCATTTCACCCATATTTCTCATATAAAGACTTATTAGGCTTTGCCGTAGTCCTTCTGGCTTTAACCTCCCTTTCACTATTCTCCCCTAATCTTCTTGGGGACCCCGATAACTTCACCCCCGCAAATCCCCTAGTGACACCTCCCCATATTAAACCAGAGTGGTATTTCCTATTTGCGTGTGCCATCCTTCGATCAATTCCCAATAAACTAGGAGGAGTCCTAGCCTTATTATTTTCAATTCTAGTCTTGATGGTAGTACCTATTCTCCATACGTCAAAACAACGAGGCCTAGCATTCCGACCAATCACTCAATTTCTCTTTTGAACCCTAGTTGCAGACATACTTATCCTTACATGAATTGGAGGAATACCAGTAGAACACCCATTCATTATTATTGGACAACTTGCGTCTGTTCTATATTTTACACTATTTCTAGTACTAATCCCACTGGCGGGATGACTAGAAAACAAGGCATTAGAATGAGCTTGCCCTAGTAGCTTAGCCTTAAAGCATCGGACTTGTAATCCGAAGATCGGAGGTTAAAGTCCTCCCTAGCGCCTCAGCAAAGGGAGATTTTAACTCCCACACTGGCTCCCAAAGCCAGTATTCTAAATTTAACTATTTGCTGGGCTTATGGTATAGTACATATTATGCATAATTTTACATTAATGGATTAGTACATTAATGTATAATCACCTATTGAATAATTAGACCATAAAGCAAGTAATAATTACTAAGACGTTCATAAACCATAATATTATATATATTACATTTTATCCAACAATGACTAGAAGAAATTTCCCCATAAATATTGTCCCCAACATTTTCCTTGTACTACTCAACTAACATCTATTTCGTAATTATTAATGTAGTAAGAGACCACCAACCAGTTTATATAAAGGCATATTATTAATGATAGAATCATGGGCAATAATTGTGGGGGTAGCACTTAGTGAACTATTCCTGGCATCTGGTTGCTATTTCAGGAACATAACTGCATAATTCCACTCACGGATAATTATACTGGCATCTGATTAATGGTGTAGTACATACGACTCGTTACCCACCATGCCGGGCATTCTTTTATATGCATAGCGTTCTCCTTTTACGGTTTCCTATCCTATGCATCTCAGAGTGATGGCTCAAATAGTGAATTAAGGTGGAACATTTTTCTTGCATACAGCCGATGTCAATGAATGATGAAAAGACATAACTTAAGCATTGCATATATAGAATTCAAGTGCATAATACATCTTTACTCAATACAGCTTTACACAATGTGCCCCCTTTTTGGTTTCTGCGCGACAAACCCCCTTACCCCCTACGCTGGACGATTCCTCTTTATCCTTGTCAAACCCCGAAACCAAGGAAGACTCGACTAAGCGTATCAAAATCATGAAATTACAGTAGGGGTTGATTTATGCCACCACATTATATATATATATCACATAAAAATATATACACAATGAATTTTTTAAATACCTGAAAGTTACGACAAAAATTTACAAAAATTCTGTCAACCCTAACATACAGGATAAAAAA